ATATGGATCGATCTAGCAATGATGGAATTTAGATTCTGTTTACTGAATCACATGAAATTTTACCCAACTCCATATATGGAATGTATAAAATACGTATGAACGTAGAAATAAATAGAATTTTATACTCAAATTGGAATTGGTAACAGATACAAATGGAAAGGGATTGATAAATTCCACTTAACTTAGACTTTTTGAGTTTTGTATAGAATATCAAAGCAAAAGTGATTCAATTTCTACCATTATTATGATATTACAATTCGATTGGATACCAGCAAAATAAACGGATTCGGGATTTGATCTCTTCGATGAGATAAGGACATAATAATCAGAAAGAGATAAGGACATAATAAACAGAAACAATATAAAGTTGATTTTTTTAGCACTTAATTTTTTCGCAGATTCCCGTGTTCAGGTCAACAAAAAAATAATAATTCGCAAAAAAGAGAGATATTTTTACCTATTTTTTTAGTAGAATTCGTCTAATATGATTGCAGATAACTATCTAGATATAGATTTCCTCCTTTATTGCAGACAGCTCGTGCCGCGCTCTTTCAAAATTTCTATTCCAAAATTTCTATTCAATGAATTTTTCCTATAGGAATCATATACGGATAAGATATCCAATTAGATATCTGTGTAACAATTTATGTTCTGGGGTTTACATATACTCATAATTGCTGTTATAATTGAAATTGAGAAGGATTCTTTTTTATTGAAAAAAAAAAATCAATACTGAACTGATTTCTTATGTATCAATTTGGATTTTCTTATATCATTAAGGAAACACAATTTTAGATTCAAATCCAAGAATCGTTCATGAATTCACAGTCAATAAAAATAGTTAATGGTTCCGATTTGTCCTGCATTTTTTTTGGCTTTTGTGACTGAAAATAAAAATGTAGATTTTCAATAGAAAAAAGGTAAGGAAAGTTTTTCGATATTATGTGTTTTGAGATACTATACAATCAATCGAAGGAATGGATCCAATACATCTTGTTTTGTTTTTATTTTAGGAAAGGTATTAAGGAAAACGGGATTCAAGGTGCAAGTACAATAAAAAAAAAGAAATTTAGTAACCCCACAATCCAAGCAAAAGGGGACTATTTTCATCTATTTTGTATCGTCTTGGCGACATGGCCGAGCGGTAAGGCGGGGGACTGCAAATCCTTTTTCCCCAGTTCAAATCCGGGTGTCGCCTGATCAACAAAAGACTCGAAATACCTTATTCTGTATTCCGTTTTGCTGATAGAACTTGCCAAATTTGTCCCCAACAGAAGCAAGCGGAGAAAAAGGACTCTTGATATTTGCTTGATTCTAAGCCCTTGAAGGTTCTGTTCTCTAACGTGCTGTAAATCCTTGCGTCGAGGATTCAAAGAAAGTGAAAGTTTATAGTAGTGGAAGGGCTACCATATCAAGATTTACTGACCCCCTTCCACTATTAATGTAGTGTCTACTGACTGGGTTTTGAATTGGATCGCCATCTAATTAGTAGTTGCCGAAAGGGTGGAAGATACTTTGTATACAGTGTATACAGTACAGACTCATAAAAGTCTCTGAGTATTCGGTCATTCAATCGGTATTAGATTGAATGAATAATTGGCTTGTACTTTAATATTTATATATATATAAATATAAATATAAAGAAAATTTTTCTTTTAGGTAACTCCTAGTCACGAATAGACTTCGATTGTTTTATAGCGACAATGGGGAGACGGTAAGGATTAGATCAAGCGGGAATAAAAAAAATAGGGGTATGTGATAGATAGCGATCCATCTTGATTCTATAGTTTTATACTTTTGACTTAATGAAGGGCAACAAAAGAAATAAAACAATAGGTCTTATTATTCCTATATGTTAGTAACATTTTTTTGATACTTCCAAGGGTATCGCTGCATATTTTGTTTTGGTTGTATCTAATTTTCTGATTCTACTAGAAATCATATAAAAACTTGTTATAATTGGATTTATTCGATTGTTTCATCAATGGTATTGGGCCAAATCAAATCCCTTTTTGACTCTGCGCCAGTGATTCCACTATTATTAGTTATTAGTAAACAATAATAGAAGAATTTCTTCATATTAATAGAGATAGGGGACATAATTCACATGGATATAGTAAATCTCGCCTGGGCTGCTTTAATGGTAGTCTTTACATTTTCTCTTTCACTCGTAGTATGGGGAAGAAGTGGACTCTAGAGGTACTACTAATTGAGTTGAGGAACAAAACTGTATCAATTGTTTTATAGATCATTCTGCAAAGACATTTTAATTTAACTATTTAATTTTAATTCAATTGAATTTTAATTCAATTTATAAATAAAAATATCTTCATTTCTAAATTCTATTAGATTCTAGTGAAGTAATGTATTCTATGAATAAGGAATAAGCCCATACTATTTGTTTTTCCTTGATTGATTTGATTCTTTCGATGGATACCGAGATTCCTATTGAAAATAATAAGAAATCGAGGGAATTAGAAGCGTAAAAGTTGCCTTTCGATTATTTCAGATCGATTGGAATCAACCAAGACAAATCAAATAGATGAAGCAAAGAAATATAATTGGCACGCTATGTACATTCCATATAGATAATTGATATCTACATATATGAAGATACATATTATAGTATTATAGGTTGATCTATATTAAGCCCATATCTTTATTCTATATTAAACCTATACCTTTAATCTTTATACAGTACAACTTTATACAATAACAATAATAGATAGTATGGTAGAAAGATTCATATATTTCTTTCTACCATACTAGACTTATACTTATACTATCGGATCTCATAGAATACCACTGATTCTAGTCCGCTCATTTCATTTAAAACGTGAAATTTGAATACTTTTCATTTTTTTTTCTTCAATCATTGATAAGAAGTCAAGTTTCATTCAAATTAATCATTTTGACTGACTGTTTTTACGTATATTATAAGTAAAAAGGCAGTAGGAACTAAAATGAACAGTGCAGTAGCAATAAATGCAAGAATATTTACTTCCATAATCTCATCGTTTTGTTTTTCTTTACTTCGCAATAAATAATTCGGGATTTAATCCCATAGAGATGATAAATCTTTCGCCTGTAAATTCAATGAGATGAATTCCATCTCGATGATATTGAATCAGATCAATATCATGAATAACAATATCTGGGCTATCAAATCGATTCATCGTCGAGAATTGAATAGTATAACATAGTAAGATCTTTTATCCATACCGAATCAAAAATTGGATTCCTGATCCAATCAATAATTTCTTTACTTTTATTTATCGTTCTTTTCCATTCTTTCTTTTCTATAACCTCTATAACCTCCCGCCTTCCTTGTACAATCATCTCTCATCTAATCGCCTTTACACTTATATTCATTACAAACAAACCCAAACAAACAATAGAAGTGAATTGAATCGGCAGAGGCCCGTAAAAAAAAAAAAGATTATTTATTCCTTCGCTAAGAGAGGCGGGATCTTTGTTTGATCTTTATTTTAATAATATCCTCTTTCCTTGAATTAGTAATGGGACGCATATAATATATCAAAAGTTCAATGTGCAATGAGATAGATTGTTTCAAATTCAAATTAGTAATTGAGGTTACACACAATCGGAGCTAAAAAGACGATATTTTAAAAGAAGAGACTTTTAAGTATTCTATCAAAGTAACTATGTTAAATTCCATTTGTACGATACAAAATGGAATTTTGGTATGGGCTCCCAGAGAACATATGGTACTCTATTCCATATTCCATTAAACGGATCGGGAGTAATCGAAAAAGCTAGACCCAGTACGGTATCCCTTGGAATCCTGAATAGGATGCTACCCATAATTGTACTAATCCACATATGTCTCTTTCCCAGGTACTAAAAAATGGAAATTCCCATATTTGTTTGAAGGATACGGATTCGGAATGAAATTCTGCTATTTGTCCCCTCTTTCAAAGAAAATGGAGAGATGAATTGATGTATTTTTTTATTGGATTGGGGTCTGTCGGGACTGACGGGGCTCGAACCCGCAGCTTCCGCCTTGACAGGGCGGTGCTCTGACCAATTGAACTACAATCCCAGGGAAATAAAGGGAAATAAAGCAAAGCGTACAGCATACATATTCTTATGATTTCATTCAAACCAAACCCTTTCTATTTAGATTAGAGTCGCCGTGTTGTAAGGTTGTAAGAGAGACGCAAGTGATATATTGATATCCACAAGGATATGCACTTTAGTGAGAGCGGCACGGATTACTAATAATCCTTTCAGTAGTTCAAAATTGATCGATAATCAATTTTTCAATGAATCTAGATCATTAGCAAGATCAGAATTTGTAGGAAAAAAAAAAAAAATAGAGCAAATAAATAGCGGGTAGGGAAAGGATATATCAGAAAATGTGACTTTTTTATTCTTCCGTATCAGGCATTTCTTTTTTATTCTTCCGTATCAGGCATTTCTGGAGAACAAATTATTTCATGGCGGATCCGCGAATTATTGGGCCGAGCTGGATTTGAACCAGCGTAGACATATTGCCAACGAATTTACAGTCCGTCCCCATTAACCGCTCGGGCATCGACCCAGGAAGAATTCATTCCAGGCTTATTGCTTATTGATAATCCATGATCAACTTCCTTTCGTAATACCCTACCCCCAGGGGAAGTCGAATCCCCGCTGCCTCCTTGAAAGAGAGATGTCCTGAACCACTAGACGATAGGGGCCTATTTGCCTGACCGCCAGCATACTATGCTCATAGTATGAACAGTTTTTTGAAATTGTCAATATAATGGAATGATTAGATCCGAAGGATCTATCTGTCTTTCATGATTCCATAGAATCTTTTGATTCGTCATTTATATTCATGAATTATTCATTTTCATCACCATATTATTTTTATATATAAAATATATATAAATATAATATATTCAAAATAAAAAAAAAAATGAAAAAATTCATAATAATTTATAAATAGAATAGAAATTCTAAATAATAATACGAAGGATAGGATCCTTCGGGGA